TTACAATAAATCTCTAGCCAACCTTCCTGTCAAAAATTATTTCTTAACATTAAGTATGTAGGTCTTTGATAAAAAAAAAAAAATAACTTCAACAATTTCTTTGTCCTCTACGCTGCTTAATTTTCTGGAATTAGTCACTTCAATAATCTTCGATGGTTCTATGGGTATCCAAAATATGAACGAGATGGATATTTATTGTCCCAACCATTCCTGTTAGTACCAATCTCGATAAGCCATGGATATAGATAGATACAAAGTTTTCGTGTCCTTGATTCCCAAGCGTAGTGCTTCTTTCCCAATGTTGCCTATCAGTACTAGTAATTTGGGGTTGATCTAACCCCATAAGTATAGGTATAACCTTTCGCTTAATACTAGAAACCTAAAGTTCAAGCATATAAGGCTTCATTAATCGAGGATACACGACAGAAGGAATTAATCCTTTTTTTTTATTTACAGATTTCACCTTCAACACGCGTGGGTTTTTTCCATTTTTTTTTACCGAAATCGGTAAAAAAAAATGGAAAGGAATCAAATCACACCATCTCTGTAATAAGTGAATGCCCTTTTTTCTCCTGAAGTTGTCGGAATTATTCGTAATAAGATATTGGCTACAATTGAAAAGGTCTTATCAATAAAATTTTCATTTATCCGAGATCTAGGCATAGGTAGAAATCCATTCTATAATTGAATTCATTATGGTGTGAGAAATCAATCCCACAAATAAAGGAATTGTACAATACAGTGCGAAATAACGTAAAAATAAACTCATTAATCAAATTTGTTTATCCTAAGACCTTGTAGGAGGTTTTTTTTTTATTTTACTTTGTATTTAAAATTTTACTTTGTATTTTCATAGTTTGAATAGGTTTGATCCATTTATGAAAAATATGACTGATTCACTATTCAACATTCAACCAGTTTCTGGGCATCATTATATAGGAGAGATGGCCGAGTGGTTCAAGGCGTAGCATTGGAACTGCTATGTAGGCTTTTTGTTTACCGGGGGTTCGAATCCCTCTCTTTCCGAATCTTTACTAAATTCATCAATATTACTCATCCCAATGCATACCATTTTTTCAAATTTGTTGATATGGACTCTCTATTCCTAATTTTTCGGTAATAAAAAAAATAGTGGATAACGGGTGGGCAAGGAATAGAAATTTTCCCATATCCATGTCTATGATATATGAATAGCAGAAAATCCTCGTAACAAAAAAAACTCTTGTTATTTTAGTTAGGTTTAAGTTTGACGCGAATAATATTCTACAACCAGTAATTCATTTATTTTCAAACCAACCCATTTATTATCTATTATTTGATTAATGAAACCTTTATATTGGAAAGGGTGAACAGTCAAATGATTTGGCAATTTATCACGGGGGGCTGAATCAAGATAATTTTGAATCAGAGTTTTCGATTTTTGTTCATCCTTCGCTGTAATAATATCTTGAGGTTTGCAACGATAACTTGGTATATCCACTATACGACCATTAACTAAAACATGTCTATGGTTTATTAATTGGCGGGCTTGAGGAATAGTGGCAGCCATACCCAATCGAAAAAGTATGTTATCCAAGCGCATTTCAAGTAGTTGTAATAAAACCTGACCAGTTGATCCTTTAGCTTTTCCGGAGATACGAACGTATTTAAGCAATTGTCGTTCTGTAAGACCATAATGAAAACGCAATTTTTGTTTTTCTTCTAAACGAATACGATATTGAGATTTTTTACTGAAGCGCAATTGATTTCTAAGTTCGTTTTTTACTGTTGGCCTTTTACTAGTAAGTCCTGGTAAATATCCCAGACGACGTATTTTTTTGAAACGAGGTCCTCTGTAACGTGACATAAAAACTCCTTTTTTAAAATGAAAAATCTTATAAATCAAAATGAAAACTAAACGAAATGAAAAATATTATAGAATTCTAAATGAAGCGAAATCTACTAAAGTTTTATAGTACAAAGAAGAATTAGACGAAATTTATCAATATCCGAACTTTATTGTATTGTATATAAAAAAATACAAAAAAGTAGGTTCATTTCTTGATTTTCATTTCTTGATTTCTTCCGGAGAGATCGAACTCTCCCAATTTTTTATTTCTAAAAAATATATTATCAATTTTGTAAAAAACAAATTGAGAAAAGCCGGTTATCGGATTCGAACCGATGACCATCGCATTACAAATGCGATGCTCTAACCTCTGAGCTAAACCGGCTAACGTAAATGAAATATACATATGCAGAAGAATTTCATGGGATCTTAGTTATCAATTTTGAGTTATTTATAACAAAATTCAAATTAATACAAACATAGAAAATATAGAAAATCAAACCCAATATTTATTATTTCTATTATTTATATGTTATGTTAGTCCATAACATAAAGTGCAAGATAATAATGAATATGAATATAATCTATTTTGATCTAATATTCTAGATATATATTATTAAATTGATTTCTTTCAAAAATATTCTTGATTTAGTAGTATTTAAAGTCAATTTTAGTAAATATTAAGGAATTCCATATTTCTAAAGAAATGTCTAATTCTACATTAAAAGAATGGTTTTTGATAGCCACTATATTCATTTTAGTTATATCAATCAATTGTATATGATATAAATGGATTGTTTCTTTTCAGCAAAAACAAAAAAAAAAAAGAATCGACCATTCGAGTATTCAAAATTGTATGAAAAAGAATATAAGTAAGTACATAGAAGATAAGTAGATATGTGGTCTATATCTGTGTATATTGAATTGTTAATATATAGATATTAGAATCAGTTCTGATTCAAGTAAGCAAATAAAGGTATCGAGTATAGATGAAATAAAATCAATCAAATTAGAGAAAAAAAAAAAGGGGTTTTTAATATTGAATAGAATAATATGTATATAATGAATTCAAAAGTTTCCGCATAATTCTTATAATAGAAATGAAAAAAAAGCATTCTATTATAATCAGATTCAAATATCGAAAAAAAGATGGGGATATGGCGAAATTGGTAGACGCTACGGACTTAATTGGATTGAGTTTTGGTATGGAAACTTACCAAGTGATCATTTTCAAATTCAGAGAAACCCTGGAATTCACAATGGGCAATCCTGAGCCAAATCCTGTTTTCTGAAAACAAATAAAAATTCAGAAAGTTATAATAAAAAAGGGATAGGTGCAGAGACTCTATGGAAGCTGTTCTAACAAACGAAATTGACGACTTTTTTTCTTCCATTAGTAAAAGAATCCTTTCACCAAAATTCCAGGAATTTATCAAAGATAAACATTTAGAAACATATATATACTGAAATACTCTTTCAATTTATTACTATTTTTTAATGAAGATCGATTTTTGATAAAAATCTTCACAAATGAAAGATGTGAATCAAACCAATTCGAAGTTGAAGAAAAGATGGAATATTTCTTGATGAAATTATTCACTTTATAATAATCGGATAAAACCCTTGAAGAACTGATCAATCAGATGAGAATAAAGATAGAGTCCTATTCTACATGTCAATACCGACAACAATGAAATTGAAAGTAAGAGGAAAATCCGTCGACTTAAGAAATCATGAGGGTTCAAGTCCCTCTATCCCCAAAAAGCCTGTTTCACTTTCTAATTTTTTTCCTATCTCCTCTCTATCTTTAAATCGTTATTTATATATTTTATTCGCTTTATTCTTTCCCAACTAAATTGTAATTTTTATTTTCATCAATTTCCTATCTATCATAATTTTCTTACATAATGACAAGTCACTAGTTTTGGAATATATAGATAGATATATATGTGAAACACATATAATTTTTTTGAATGAGAAAGGTATCAATTAATATCTTATTTTTTAGCAAGGAATTTGAATATGCGTAATTAACGATTAACAATATAAAAGAATTATTCCTACGGAAACTAACTTACAAACTTTTTTTTTTACTTAGTTGATATAGATTCATTTACATATATTCCAATAATCTTTTCAAATCAAAGTCTTACGCTGCAAGAATGGTCGGGATAGCTCAGTTGGTAGAGCAGAGGACTGAAAATCCTCGTGTCACCAGTTCAAATCTGGTTCCTGACACAAGATTCATTTGTATGAGTATTTATCCCCATGAATATGGGGGATAGATACTCATACAAATTTGTGCTCTTCTATATTCTCATACATAACATATTTCTTTTATCTATTTAGGTATCTGTAGATATACTTTTCCTAGATGATTAAAGAATAAATGCATTTTTTTAGGTATATTCGCTTATCTATAGTATCTATATCTATATATAGATAATGAATTCTTTATTTATTTTTTTCCTTTTTTTCTGCGATACACAAAAAGGTTTCTATTTCCATAATATTCGAGTGGTTTAATTAGTTGGTTAAAAGACCTAAAAGTTCTGGGGTGGAGTGAGAATATTAAGAATTCATCTTAAAAGGATTACCAAAAGAGAATCGAGCCCTTTGTGTTTTTTTTTCGTGGCCATATAATTGCTGTGGATGTGCACGTTATATAGTTTTTTATAAAGATAAATAATTTTTGCAGTTCATCCTATTTGTTTTATTGGCTTGGCTGATAAGAAATACGTATTGTTTTTGTTTTAGAACCTTAAGGAACCCCTATCCTATTTTAAACCCTATATTATTCTATTATTTATGAATTTTGTGATTTCTCACATACATAATAATATTTGAATAAGACTTCCTTTATTCTGTCTTATTTAATGTCAATGAATTATTTTGTCTGATCTATAAAAGAATGTACTGATATTCTTTGAATATCTGAGGTTGCTGAAGTTTGGATTAGTTTTTAATTTTTATCATTTAGTGAGCATCTTGTATTTCATAAAAATTTGGAGCGATATAATCTTTACGCAAAGGCCATCCTATCCAATTTTCGGGCATTAAAATACGTCTTAAACGCGGATGACTATCATAAGAGATTCCCAACATATCATAAGATTCCTTTTCTTGAAAATCCGCACTTTTCCAAACCCAAAAAATCGAAGGAATTCTGGGATTTTTTCTTGATACAAATATTTTTATGCATACCTCTTCGGGTTGATTTATACCATACTCTATTCTTGTAAGATGATATACACTAGCTAAGAGTCCTCCGGGTGCTACATCATAGGCACATTGGGAACGTAGATAATTGTAACCATATACATATAAAATGACAGCAATGGAATGCCAATCCTCGGGCTTTATTTGTAAAGTTTCTACTCCTAGGTAATCGAAACCCAAGGATCTATGAATTAGTCCATTTTTGACTAGCCAAGAAGACAAACGACCTTGCATTTTTTGCTTCTCCTTCATTTTTTTTTATGAATTTGGTATTAGTATTTTAGCTTTACATTACGATGAAATTTTGAAAAAAGGAATTGCTTTTTACAATTGTACTTTAAAAAAATGTATCAGACGATATCTCTGAAGTAGATGGCGGTTGATAGAAAAATTCTTGACCATAATTGCCAGTATAAGTACTGTATCCAACATGAAACTTGTGGTTGGTAGTAAAACATCTATTCTCTCGTTGAAAACTCATTGGATCTTCATATATTTCTCGAGATATTTTCTTACGAAGTTTTGTTATAGCATCTATAATGGCCTCCGGTTTAGGTGGACAGCCCGGCAAATATACATCTACAGGAATTAGCTTATCTACGCCTCGAACAGTACTATAAGAATCGGTACTAAACATCCCCCCCGTAATTGTACAGGCTCCCATAGCAATAACATATTTAGGTTCGGGCATTTGTTCATATAATCGAACTAAAGAAGGGGCCATTTTCATAGTTACAGTACCCGCTGTTAAAATTAGGTCCGCCTGCCTAGGACTGGATCGTGGTACTAGTCCATAGCGATCAAAATCGAATCGTGATCCTATTAATGAAGCAAATTCAATGAAGCAACAACTGGTACCATAAAGAAGCGGCCATAAACTGGATAATCTTGACCAATTTGAAAAATCATTTAATGTAGTTGAAATAACTGAATTTTGGGTTGTTTGATCAAGTAAGGGAAACTCAATGGAATTCATAATTGTCTCAATATTTTTTTTCTAATTGTCTAAATAATCAAGAATTAAGACCATTCTAATGCCCCCTTTCGCCATGCATAAACTGAACCAACAATTAGTATAAGCACAAATAAGAAAGCTTCTAAAAATACGGATACTCCCAATACATCGAAACTCATTGCCCATGGATAAAGAAAAACCGTTTCAACATCAAAAACAACAAAAATGAGAGCAAACATATAATAACGGATTCGAAATTGTAACCAAGCATCGCCTATTGGTTCTATTCCGGATTCATAACTAGAAAGTTTTTCAGGTCCCTTGCTAATGGGGGCTAAAATTCCAGAAATTAGAAATGCCAAAATAGGAATCAAACTTGATATTATTAGAAATGCCCAAAAAATATCATATTCGTAAAGAAGAAACATAAAAGTACTCCTCTGAATGTAGAAAATATACCGAATTCATTTTGAATCTAAAGTCTCCATTTTTTTAGACTAGCTTAATATACTAATATTAATATTACTCTATCAAATATGAATATGTTCGGATAGAAATTTACAAATTGTTTTTATTTTTTAGGAATCGTCTTAGTAATGAGATATATTCGATCCTAAATATTATGAATATTCTTAGTATCTGTAGGAATATTAGGGCTATACGGACTCGAACCGTAGACCTTCTCGGTAAAACAGATCAAACTAATTATTATCTAAATGATTTAAATTGTTTTCAAAACCCAACGTGCATTTTTTTTTTTTTTTGCATTGAGCTTTTTCATTAACTGAGAAAAAGATTAGTTAGTCCACCATCTTTTTTCTTGACAGTAAAGAATAAAGAGATGATTCCCTATGCTCTTCTTTTTTATTTGTATAAAAAATCAAAGAGCACTACCAAAGTGTTTCAAAGAAGGATTATCTTGACGTAGGTCTGCTTCTGGCCTAGATCAACTTAAGTTAAATGGACTCTTTATCCACCTACTAAAATGAAAATAGAAGATAAGAAATGACACTTCATACACCTTAAAGTTCATAAGATAGGAAGAAAAGATAATCTTTTTTAGGTCCCTATACCCTTTATTTTTAGCATTGACGAGAATATGGGTATTCACCTTATCAATATCTCAAATCAATTATGGATTCGATTTTATGGCTAAATCCTTTGTCAGGCTAGTGTTCTCTTGTTTTGTTCCTTAAAATGGAGTAAAATGGAGTAAGACACCGATTTCTTACTATAAGATAAACTTTTTTGATTACAAGATGAACTCCTCTGAAAAAAAAAACATTGGCGCTCGTGTAAACGAGGTGCTCTACCTAACTGAGCTACAGCCCTTGTGCTTTTGATACATATTTTATCATATTATGAAGATAATTGCTTGTCAAGATGAATATTACATGATCGAATCCCTTGAATGGGCGTTGGTATTGCTTATCAGTAATATTCCTTTTATAATCAATTGATCTGATAGATGGGTACTCTTGTTTTTTTTTTTTTTTTT